GAAAGAGTAGTATGAGAAAATGGGTATTTCCGATTTTATCTGATCTATCAGGAGCCTATTTCAGCGTCACAAACTTTTTTGTTTTTACACCGGAAAGCTTTTAACAATCTTTATGTTATGAAAGAATATGAAAAAAAAAAAAAGAAGATTTTTTTACTTATACTTATATAACTATATAATAATAATATATATAATATAACTATATAACATTTACATTTGATTTGAAAAAAAAAAAAAAGAAACTTTGGGATTGCTGAATAACAGACCAAATAATAAAGCAACGGAACCATCATAGTATTTTTTAACTACTCAAAAAAAAGGAAGGGTGGTTATTGGATCATTTACCGATCTAGGTCTGATAGACCTTCTCCATTTTTCTCTTTGTTCTATGGAAGGTAAAAACCAATTCCATAGTAGAGCCGTATGCAATACGCAAAAGATGCCTGTACGGTTGTTCAATCTTTGTTTTTTTTTTTTATTCTTTATCTCTTGTCTTATCGTACGAGATAGAGGAACTTTTTATTATGTTATATCGTCAGGGTAATGATGCATCAACCCATGGCTGATCTTATTGAGAAGTCAGCAATGGGAGAATATGTCCTGGAATTGAGCGAAGTAGGGTACATACGCAACTCTATCATAAATATTTATGTACAAAGAACGGGCCAACCCGGATGGATTATAGCCGAAGATCTGGATAGGGATATCTTTATGTCAGCAGAAGAAGCCCAAACTCATGGAATTGTTGATCTTATCGGGATGGGGATTGAATAAAATTCATTATAATATCTCTATTAATTAATCTATTTTATTAATAATGAATTTTTACGTTATTTCTCTATTTATTGTATAATTCCTTTGTTTGTGGGATTATTTTCTCACGAGAGATAATTAAATTCTAGAATGGATTGCTACCCATGATTAATCTATAATCTATTAATCTAGAATAAGAATATAACTAATATAGAATTAATATAGAATTAATATAGAATGAGAGTAATCTAGAATATCAGTAATTCATAATTATCGGGTTAGGATTGATCTAAACCAGCTCATTATATATATGATTCAACATGCCAACTATTAAACAACTTATTAGAAACACAAGACAGCCAATCCGAAATGTCACGAAATCCCCCGCCCTTCGGGGATGCCCTCAGCGCCGAGGAACATGTACTAGGGTGTATGTGCGACTCGTTCCGATCATGGACTAAGACAAAACAGAGGAAACAAATTATTCCGGTATAAGTGATCGGTTAGGATAGAATGAAAAAACTCCATTCCATTCACTATCTTACTTAAAAAAAAAAAAAAAGAATCTCTTATAATATATATCCTTTTATTGTTATTGTGTATCAAATTTATGGTTTCCCTTGGTGCAAATCCAATCACCTCCATTTGCAATTTCAGATGAGAAAGATTTCCCCATTGGTAGCAAATGCTTATCCATTAAGCAGGGAGAATTCTAATTCAAAATTAAAAGAAAGATTATGCCCTTATTCTTGCAAGAACGGACTAAGAGGGTCAGCTCCCCAGCTAATCTTCACTTCATACTTAAATACCGTTACTGTATAGTTAGATTTCGTTGTGAAAGACTTTTTACTAGCTATTTCATGGGTAGAGCCAAAGAGTGTGAACTGTACAAGTTAACAATAGCATTGATTAAATGAGAGAAGGGGCTCCGGTGTATAGAGAGGACCTCGCCGTTTAAGAAGTAACCATAGAAACGATGGAATCCACTATTTCTTTATCCATTTCTATTTAATTGAATATGCTTTTTTGATACCTAGTATCAATACAATTTCTTATTTCGAGGTTAAATGCTTAGAAATAAAAAAAAAATCGTGGTTGGGAAGGTTATAGTAGCAAAAGCCATTGGAGTCTTTTATTTTATACATTGGAAAAATCCGTTTTTATTATTAATACACTAGTAAAGGGAAAAGAATAACTGAAAGAAAAGAAATCAAATAGTTATTCATCAAAGTTTGATCTATTCAATGACCAGAATTAAACGAGGATATATAGCTCGGAAACGTAGGACAAAAATGGGTTTATTTACATCAAGTTGTGGAGGGGCTCATTCAAAACTTACTCGAACTATTACTCAACAGAAAATAAAAGCTTTTGTTTCGGCTCATCGGGATAGAGATAGGAAAAAAAGAGATTTTCGTCGTTTGTGGATCAGTCGAATAAATGCAGTAATTCGCGAGAATCAAGAAAGGGTATACTATAGTTATAGCAGATTCTTGTATAATCTGTACAAGAGGCAGTTGCTTCTTAATCGTAAAATACTTTCACAAATAGCTATATTAAATAAGAATTGTCTTTATATGATTTCCAATGAGAGCATAAAAAATTTCCCGGAGACTGAACTCCGGGAAGGTAGAGTAGAGATTTGTATGATTAAATAGAATCATATGATAAAGTCGTCAAAATGAGCAACCACGTTCAATAAAAAAAAATTTATTCTTCTTCACCGATTCTCTTTTTTCTTACATACAACACGATAATCAAAATTGGATTGTCGTAGTTTTCGAACAAAACATCAATCCACGTTTGATTTGAGTTTTGATTGGAATTTGAATTCAATTGAAGAGTAATCCTATTTTTTTTTTTTTTTTTTAAGACCTGTAGTTCTAGTGGCCGACTTGCTTTTTTCAAATTGTTTTTCATTATTAAGAAAAGGTAACGAAGATAAAATACGAGCTTGTTTTATAGCAATCGTAATCAATCGTTGTTGTTTTAAGGTCAATCTATTCACCCGTCTAGATAATATTTTTCCCTGTTCACTAATAAATCGACTAATTAAACTCATGTTTTTATAATCAATTCGATCCCCCGATTGGATCGGGGGCAAACGTCTACGAAAAGATCGCTTGGATTTAAGAAAAAGTCGCTTAGATTTATCCATAGTTTGTTTATTCCTTATCGCGAAAATCAAAAAATAGGATTTACTTTGTTTCTATTTTTTGATTCTTATATTTTTGATTTTTTTAATTTTTAATAATGTTTTTGTTTTTAAATATATTGAAATATATATATAATATATAAATATATATAAAATAAATTCAATAGAATCTATAAATATATGTATATTTATATGTTATATTGAATTATATGTTATATCAATCTCTTCTATAATTTAGAACAATATGAAAAAATATATCATTTTTCATCTTCCTTCGAGGGGTGACACACAAGTGATCAATTTTCTCTATTTCTTTATCTCCCCGTGAATCGTATGTTTGCAACAACAGGGACAGAATTTTCTCAATTCCAATCGACTAGGCGTATTGTGTCGATTCTTTTGAGTAATATATCTAGAAATACCCGTTGATTTCTTATTAACACTGTTTCGAACACAATTGGTACATTCCAAAATAACCCCTATTCGGATATCTTTACCTTTGGCCATGAACCTCCTTTGTGTTTTTGATTCACTTCTATTTTACGATTCGAAGCAAAAAGGAACAAAAAATAAAATAATAGAAGTTGCTAACTCAAAATCCAATTATGAAGGATCTCGTTCCAATCAATAATCAATATAGTCAATATAATATAAGTTATAAGTATAGTAATTATAAGTATAGTAATAATTAAGTAATACAACGATTTCTAACTATATTTAGAATCACAGTACAGTATTTCTGTTTTCATTTAAGTATCCTATATGATATTCTTGCCCCGCCTTAGCCATTCCATTTCTATTTCTGGTCTCACCCTATCCTATTATTTACTAGATTAATAGAAATGGAATGGATTATAAATTTATGAATTTCTTATTAATTAAATTCAATTGAAGCCTGGACCGAATTCCGAGTTTAACTGAGGCCGAATCCAACTTTATTCTTTCTCTTTTCTAACTTCTAAAAAAAAAAAGAAAAAAAAAAAGAAGGAGAAGGGGGGATTAATCACAGATATTTGATTGTATCTCTAATCTTCTTCACCCCTTCCCGTGTCAATAACTAGAATGAAAAAAAGGGAAATATCAATGCATCCGGGAATAAACGATTGATCTCTATCAATAGACCTGCTAAAGCACCAAACCATAGAGTACTTACCACTGGTGCCACGGAGAGATATGTTTTTAGATCTCGCATTTAAAATCCTCCTTCTTTATTCTTAATTCTTATTCTTTATTATATATTATATTATTATATTAGAATTTGTAATACATAATTACATATATGATCAGATGGTTATTTAATTAATAACGACTTGTATTTGTACGCAAAATTCTTAATTCAAATTGAAATGTATAACGATTCATTAGATATTCTTTCTTTTTTTTTTTTTTAACAAAAAAAAGAGGTCCCTTTCTTCTCTGCCCGAGCATTCTCTAAAAATATTCATTTTTTTTTGTTAGGCGGATTTCAGATGTATATAAGTCTTTTATTATTATTATAATATATGTTATACAATATGAAACTAAAAAGATGAAACTAAAAAAAATGGCAGGATAATTTATATATATCAACCGAAAAAAATCAAGATATGGAAAACAAGACAAAGACTCTTTACAATGACACTGTAAACCAATTGAAAGGGATGTAGCGCAGCTTGGTAGCGCGTTTGTTTTGGGTACAAAATGTCACGGGTTCAAATCCTGTCATCCCTATCCCTAACTATTACCTATCTTATGAGCAGTAACAAGGGATCAATTGAGACCAATTAAAAGTAGACATACATACTCAATAGAAATAGATGGATATTCTATCAATATATATATGATGAGAGTTCTATATATATAGATTATGATAGTATATGCATGCAAGATGAATTGGGGTCACATAAAATTTTTTTATGATTTATGAAAATAAAGCGCTCTTAGTTCAGTTCGGTAGAACGCGGGTCTCCAAAACCCGATGTCGTAGGTTCAAATCCTACAGAGCGTGATTCCATTCTTGTTAGATCGAGAATGACACTGAAATAATGGAACAGCAGTCTAAAGTCTTAATTTTACCTCCTGTGGATTAGGATTAAAACAAACAAAATAGGAG